ACACTTTTCAAGTGTATATTTTGTTTTTATTTAAACTATTAGATTAATTTAATTAAATTTTATAACACTAAAGAAACTGTATTTACTACAGTCATATAAAAATAAATCACAAAAAAATGAAATAAACATAACATTAAATAAATATAAGTATAAACAAATTTACATTTATAATTTAAACCAACTTTACTCTTTCCATGGGAAACATATAAATATAAAAATATACAATACAAACCACAAAAAAAAATATTAAAAACAAAAACAAACAAACTTCCTAATTTTAACAACACACCAGAAAAAATAAGAAATAATTCCGAAAAAAATTTCAATCTCAAAGGAATTGAACAATTAGAAGAAACCAATAAAAACCAAAACATACATAAATAAGGAAAAATATATAAATACCCACGATTTAAATACATTCTTCGAGATAAACTAATACTATAAAAATTATTAACCATCATAAATAAGGAAGAAGAACATATTCCATGAGAAAAACTTAATATTAAAGCACCAATCAAACTAACCCAAGAATTAGATAAAATAGAAAAAATAATTAAAGACATATGAACTACAGAAGAATAAGCCACAAAAGACTTTAAATCTCATTGAATACTACAAATAAAATTAACAATAACTAAACCGAAACAAGCATAATAATTCAAAAAAATTGGAATTTCAAATTTCTTAAAATAAAATCCATGAAAAACAGAAAAACCAAATCGAACAATTCCATAAACTCTTAACTTAATTAAAATACCAGCCAATATCATAGACCCAAATACAGGAGACTCTACATGTGCCTTAGGTAATCATAAATGTAAACCAAAAATGGGAAACTTTATTAAAAATATTATCAACCATCTAATAACAAAAAAATATTCCTTGAGTCTATAAGCTTTATATCCTAAAAAAAAGGCTTTGGTTTGTACAATAGGTAATCCTTCACATAATCCACTTTCACAAAGAAAACGAACACGAACATTTCCATGTGTTCCTGGAATGTTTTGATAAATATAAACATCTCGTTGATAAAAATCAACATTAATTAAATTAGAAGCATAAGCTAACAATGTATGATTACAATCAAAACCATAAAAATGTACAGTCCCATAAAAAACAAAATGAGAAAAAACAATAATTATAGGAACAGAACCAACCAAAGAATAAATAATAAAATAATTTAAAGCTTCAATTCGTTCTGGTTTTTTCCCTCAAAACATAATGATTAAAAACATAAATATAAACGAAGCCTCAAAAAAAATTAAAAAATATAACCAAGTCTTTGCCAAAAACAAAAGAACTAAAGAAAAAAACAAAAATCTTAATAAAAAATTAAATAGATAAGAAAAATTAACCAACTCTAAAAAATAAACAAATATAAATAGAATAAATCTCAAAAAAATAAAATAAAAAGAAATAGAATCAAAAAAAAAAAACTTATTGTTCAATATAGGTTTTCCAGAATAAAAAACATAATTAAACTGAATAAAATAAAAAAAGAACCCAACAATAATTCTAAAGAACCACTGAACAGAAGAAAAATTTAACAATCTAAAAAGAAGCAAACAAATTACTCTTCACACTATTCTTATCTATAAAACGAATATACCCAACTAATAAAACCAATCCTACAGCAGATTCACAAACAACAATACACAATAATATTAACAAAAAAGAAACTTCACAACGAAAAACAAAAACCCTAGATATAAAGTATAATAAAACTAAGGAAATTTCTACAGACAACAAAAACTTAAGCAAACGGAAATATGAAAAATAAATAAAACATAAATGAAATATAAAGAATCAAACAACAAAAAACTCAAAAAATAAAAAACCAAACATTTTAAATATTATTTTTCCTAATTACTTTAAAAAAATAAAAGAATAAAGAAATATATAAAAAAACAAACACGAGACATTAACAAATAAGGATATTCTACCCTACAAGCACCTAAATACATTAATAAAAAAAAATTAATAACTCAAAAAAAAAACAAAAACTGATAAAAATAATTTAAAGATCTACAATTCTTACTTCCATAAAAGGGTAACAAAAAATATATAATTATAAACATTGCCAAAGAAATAACACCCCCTAACTTATTAGGAACAGCTCGCAAAACAGCATAAGCTGGTAAAAAATATCATTCAGGTTGTATATGTAAAGGTGTAACTAAAGAATTAGCTTCAAAAAATTTTTCTACATCCATAAACAAATAAGGAAAACCAAAACTAGCCAAAAAAAATAAAAATATATATATTCTTAAAACAAATAAATCTTTTAAAGAAAAATAAGGATGAAAACTAATCTTTTTATTTTTTGAATTTAATCCTAATGGATTTTTTCTACCTGTTTCATGTAAAAAAAAAATATGAATAATAACTAAAAATAAAAGAATAAAAGGACATATAAAATGAAAACTAAAAAATCGGACTAAAGTAGGAAAAGAGACAGAAAAACCACCTCATAACCAAATAACAATTGAATCTCCAACATAAGGAATAGCTGAAAATAAATTTGTAATCACAGTAGCACCTCAAAAAGACATTTTACCTCAAGGTAAAACATAACCAAAAAAAGCAATTGCCATACATAAAACAAAGATAACACAACCAACTAATCAAACCTTTTGAAAAATAATATAAGTAGAATAATAAATACCACGAAACATATGAACATAAAGAAAAATAAAAAAAAAAGTAGCTCCATTAGAATGAAGCAAACGAAAAAAAGAGCCAGAAAATACATCTCGCATAATCGAATCTACAGAAAAAAAAGCTAAATCAACACTCCTAACAAAACTAAAAGATAGAAATAAACCAGTTAATATTTGAATAAATAAAAATATTCCCAATAAAGAACCATAATTTCAAAACAAATTTATTTTCTTAGGAGATGGTAAATCAACTATTAAACCTCCATATAAACGTCCTATTTTTTTTTCTAAACGAAAATTAGAAATATTCCTTAAACCAAATAAAAATAAAATTTTATTCATTTTCTAAAATAATTCAAACTAAGTTGCAAATTTCTTTTGGTTAACGGCCAAATATTTATAATAACACTATATTTTAAAATTTTGTTTTTTTTTTCCAACCCATATTATATTCTTTATTCTTTTATTTATATATTATATTCTTTATTCTTTTATTTATATATTATATTCTTTATTCTTTTATTTATATATTATATTCTTTATTCTTTTATTTATATATTATATTCTTTATTCTTTTATTTATATATTATATTCTTTATTCTTTTATTTATATATTATATTCTTTATTCTTTTATTTATATATTATATTCTTTATTCTTTTATTTATATATTATATTCTTTTATTTATATATAATAATTATGTATTTAATAGAGTAATTATAATTTTATTATATATATTGTAATATATATGTTCATAAATATTATAAAGCTTAATTCTTTAAATATTTATGTATTATATATATATATATTACAATATATATTATATAAAATGATAATTATAAATACATAATTATTATATTATTTATATAATAGTATATAATGTTATATAATTATAATTATATTAGAATAAATATATAACTTATATATATTTAATAAATATTTAAATTAAGTTAAATATTTATTTATTATATATATATATAAGTTATATATTTTTAAGTTTAAAGTATATAACATTATATACTATTTTATTAAAAAATAAAAATAATTATAATATATTAATAAATGAAGATAATAAAATTAAATATACTATTAATATTAAAAATAACAACTAATAAGGTTTAATAATAATAAATTAATAAAAATTTATCCTTATTTTAACCCCCTAATTATACCATTTTTTATAATATAAAGCATATACCCTTTAAAAACAACAAAATTTTTTGTCTTTCTTTTGAGATTTTAAAAATTTTAACAAATCTCTAACCATAGATTACAAAACTACGAAATAAAAGAATAACCAATAAAATTATTTAAAGGAAAAAATAAATTTTTCATCTTTGAAGCTTAAATTCAACACATTAATTTTTCTGCCACTTTAAAACCTATAAAAAGAGTCCTTACGTACAACCTTTATTCCATTAGATAAAAACCAACCTGATTTACATCGGTCTAAACTCAAATCACGAATATTTTTAATAGTCGAACAGACTAAAAATAAAAGCCTCTACACCTAATTTTTATTATGATTCAACATCGAGGTAATAATCAATATTTCCGATAAGAACTCCCAAATATTATTATCCTGTTATCCCTAAGGAAATTTTTTTTCAAAATTTTTATAACTATTTTATTATTCAAACTTTAATTATTTAAATTATAATTAATAAATCTAATACCCCATCAAAAATTTAACTCTAAAATATTTTAAAAAATTAACTTAAAAGAATTAAATAAAAATTCTTTAGGGTCTTTTCGTCTTAATTAAAATTAATACTAATAGAAGCATCTTGACTTCTCTTGCAAATTAAAAACTTAAAATTTTAAAACAAATAAACAAATGGCCATATCTTATTTCCCCATTCAAACAATTCTGTAATTATCAGACAAGTAATTATGCTACCTTAGTACAGTCAAGATACTGCAGCTATTTAAACAAATTTCTCATTCATGGAGCAGGGATTATCTTTTAAAAAAAAAGAAAATGTTTTTAATAAACAGTCGTATGACTCTTGAGTTCTAAAAATTTAATTTTATACTAATTCTATAATTTCACAAAAAAGAAAAATTTTTATAAAAAGTTTTAATAATTTTAGAAAATTACCTTCATTTTTAACAATCAAATTATTACTGCTAAATATTTTTATACATAAAGAACAAAAAATTAAACCTAAATAAATTTATTTAATAGTTATAAAGCTAATACTTCATAAAACTAATCACTAGTTAATTAAAAACGAAAAAATATCACTCCTAAACTATTTTATTAGATATTAAAAAATTCATTTTTACCCCAATAGACATAAAAAAAATCTTAAATTAATTTTAATCCCATAAATAATATAGATCTTTTAAATTCGAGAAAAAATAAAACATTCTAACTTCCTACAGACCGTAATACAAAAAGGACAAACCTCAATAAAAATTTAATACTATTATTAACCAATTAACAAAATCTAATAAAAAGGAAAGATTGTAAATCTAACAATAAAAGATTAGAAGTCTATTATTTAAATACTTACTTTTTAACCTTTTTCACCTAAAAAAATAATAGATCTTTTATTTGGAAAATAAATATAATAAAAATATAATAGAGAAAATATTAAGAAAGAATCACTCTTTACTGATAAATTTACAATTTATTTTTCTAATTTTTAAAATACTTAAAAAAAAAGAGATCTTAAAATTTTTTTAATCTCATCTATAAATTCTAAATTTATCACATTAAATTATTCTGCCATTTTTAAATTGTTTTTTAAGTGCAGCTTCAGCTACACTTAACATGTTTCGACTTACCTTTCAAAAAAGGTTGACGGGCAATGTGTACATATTCTACGTATATTTTCAAAAATTCTAACTAATAATTTTTTACTTTCTAGTTCTAACCCAAATTTTTTATTCAAAAATAAAAAAAATAATTAAATTTTTCTAATAGGTATAACTGTAGTGAACGAAAAAATCTAAAATATTGCAGCACATTGATTTGTATTAAAGATACTTAAAACTCTTGAAGATATCTCCAAACTAGACAACCGTACACTAGCATAATTATTTAACTTTAACAGAATACTTTGTGCAAATTCCATTCTCTTCCCACACTCCCCAAAAAATGAAGAATACGCCAAATTTTTTTATTCTTTATGGTAATAAAAATTTTTAAAACCTTATAATTAGAATAGGATCCAAGTTTATATAAGTTTTTTAAAAATTATTTTTACAACCAAATAAAAACTTTACTTACTCTAAATTTCACAAAAAGTAATTAACCTGAAAATTCAATTAATTTTTACCTAATAAATATTAGTAAACTTTATTAAAATGGGTCTAGCCGCAGTTGCTGGCACCCTAATTAACTATTAAATAATTAACTCAACAATATCTGATAACATTCAAAATCATTTGTACATAATACACATCTAAAACTTTAAATCAAATTAACTTAATTGATTCTGATACACTTAAAATTTTTGGTAATGTTTTGGTTAATATAACTGTTTAACAAACCAAAATTAAATTTATTTTTAAAATCTCAAATTTTTATCTTTTAAAGAGATCTATAATTCCACAAATTATTATTTTAAATAAACTAATTTCAAAAAATAATTTACAGTAAGGAATTTAATTTCCATTATTTGATCATGAATCACGTAGTTTTATAATTTAACTTATTACTATTTTGTTTTAATAAATACTTTAAACCTTTACTTTCTTTTTTAACATACACCTATAATATATTAGACTTAAATAAAACATCAAAAAAAATTTTACCATAAAAAAAACAAAAATTAATTTAATTTTAGAAACATGAACCATTAAAATTTTATCTATCTATTTATATATAAATTATATATAATCTAAAAAATATATACACTATCACTAACCCATATCCTATAAAAGAATAATCCGATACCCCAAAAAATCACTTTTTAATTTTTAACTTAAAAAGCATATTTATATAAATAAAAGAATTTCAAATAAAAAATAAACCACACAAAACCATATAAACCAAATAACTCTTACAAAAAGTCCCACGTTCCTCTAAAGCTCTAAAAAATAATACCTTATAATAAAAACCTATAAAAGGAGGAAAACCAGAAAAAGAACAAAAAGTAATCAAACATACTAATAGTCTTAATCAATTTGTAACACAAATTTGATCTCAAAACTCATTTACAGAATTTAAAAAACTAACAAAAACAGTAAACCTTAACACATAAAATCAATAATAAGAAAAACCATAAGATCAAGCCTTAAAAAATATATAAAGAATTCATCTATAATTTATTTTAGAAGATCAAGCCAAAAAAACCTTTATGTTTTTTTGATTATATCCTAATTTTATTAAAGAAATAAAAACATTTAAAATTACAGCAATTAAAATCCTACTAAGAACTATACATCTATTTCAATAAATTAACAACAAAGGAAATAACTTTTGAATAACAGAAAAAATAAATAACAAATAATAATTTAAAGTATCTCTTAAATAAGGAAATCATCAAATAAAAGGAAAAAACCCCAACTTCAAAAACAAACTTAAAACTATTAATTCTTCATTAGACAATACAACACCTCACAAAAAAATAATAAAAACTAAAGTGTTTAATATAAAATAAATAAAAACAGATTCAGAAACTTTAAATGATAAACATAAAAACATTATTAAAACAACTAACAATCCATTTCATTCTAAAACTAAAAGAAAACTAATTATTTTAGAAGTAGAACAAAGAAAAATCACTAATAAACAAATAAAAAACAATTTAACAACTTTCAAAACAAAATTTTTTACTAATAACACAAAAATTATTATTTTAATTTTTTTAAAACTTTAAAAATTTTTATAAATTTTATCTTTTAAACGCAAATTAAATATGTTTTAAACACTCTAAAGTTCTACTTTCAACTTAACAAACCCAAACGAAACTCCTCTAAAATTCCTAAAAATAATATAAATACAAATACAAAAAATCATAAATGATTTCCATATAAATAATTATCTATTTCATATGGTAATTGTAACAATAAACAAATTTCAACATCTAATATAATATAAATTATAACAATTAAAAAAAATCGCAAAGAAAAAGGTAAACGAGATAAATCCTTTCCATCAAAACCACATTCATAAGGAGACAATCTTTCACGAAAACTATTTGAATTACCAAGATCAACCCAATATAACCAAACTATTAAAAGAAAACCAAGAATTGAAAAAAAAAAAAAAAAAAATCCCAAAAAAATAAACATTTATTAATATAATTAATTACAAAAAACTCAAAAATTTAAAGAGATCTTAAGCCCCCAAAGCCCAAATTTTTATTAAACTATTTTTAGAAACTTTATAATAAAAACTTAATTTTATAACTGTATTAACCTACTTATTAACCAAAATAAAACTAAACAGAAACTTTATCAATCACGTACAAATAGGACATAAATTATCTAAAGGATAAGATTCTTCCAAACTTGGACAATGTACTAAACCTAACTGTCAACCTAATAAAAATATAGGATAACAAATTAATCCTTGTAAACGTCCTAAAGTACTACGAACAAAAAAATTTTCTTCTCAACGACCAGAATAATTAGGTAAATAATGATGATTAAAACAAATTGTAGTATTTTGAATATAAGTTTCTAAACTAGAAGGCATAAAAGAATGATTAGCACCACAAAGCTCAGAACATTGGCCATAAAACTTACCTACATGCGGAACAACAGTATAAGCTCTATTTAAACGTCCAGGAACACAATCCAACTTTATACTTAAATCAGGAATTGCAAAACTATGAATTACATCCCTAGATCAAAAAAAAAAACGAATTAACTTTCGAATAGGAGCTAATAAAGGAATTTCAACATCCAAATTACGAAAAGATCCAATTTTACTAGTATTAGAAGTCATATAAGAATCTACCTCATAAATCTTTTTTATCTTTCGTAACAAATAAATTGGATCTAATCAATTACTTTTATATAATTTTGAAGTTTCTCTTTCTGTTAAACGTATAACATAATCTGAAGGCTTAATACCATAATACTTATAACCTAAATGAAGTAAACAATGATTAACTGCTTCATTAATTTCATTCATCTTAAGATACTCACTCTCCTTATATAAACTTTTATATAATCGAGTAGGAAGTCGAAAAACTTCAGATCGTCCAGCTCGCCCCATGATATAATCTAATTTATACCTACTTTCTCGAAGCTTATCCCTTCAAAAAGGCATTAAAGCATTTCTTGCCGCTCTTCTAGATTGGAAAAAATAATGTTGCTTATCAGCAACACCAAATCCATTAGTACATTCAGAACAAGTTCTAACCTTATTAGCACGAGGCAAAAACTTATAGCTTCAATATCACTGACGACCTCTAACCACTACTTTCATATTAACCTTATTATAACGAGTATAATCTAAAGAATATAAACCTCGAACTCTTGGTAATAATAAAGAAACTAATATACCTCCAGGAACAGTTGTTCAAATAAATTCTAAAGCCTTGTTTTCTATAAAATTTTTAAACACATATCTTTTTAACATATAAAATAAAAGCATCAAAAAAACAAAAAATCTTATCCCATATGCTATAGCCATTGCATAATCATAAATTTGATCTAAATTAACACCAACAAATGTATGATAATCCATCATTGGAATAGAAACAGAAGCCACCATTTATATTTATACAAAACTTAGAAATTTATTTTTCCTATTTTAAATTTTGAAAATTTAAGGTTTTTTTAACCTAAAGTTTTTAAATCTAAATAACATCCCCAAATAAATAAAAAAAAAATACTAAAACAAAAATTAATCCAAAACATCAAGCTAATTCCATCAATAAATCATATCGAAATCGAGGAAAAGTAGAACGAAACCAAATAAAGCTTATAGCTAAAATAAGACCTAAAAATAAATTAACTAAAACATAATTAAAAGGATAATATAAAACAATTCCCAAACAACTAATAAATATAATTTGACCATATTCTCCAAGAAATAGACAAGCAAATTCCATAGCACCATACTCAGTGTTAAAACCAGAAACTAACTCTCTTTCTCCTTCAGAAAAATCAAATGGTGATCGTTTTGTTTCTGCAATACAGCTAACAACTCACAAAAAAAATAAAGGAAACAATCATAAACCATAAAAATATTTAATTTGAATAAAAGAAAACAAAAAATAAGTACCTTGAAAACATAAAGGAAAAAAAGAAATAAAAACAAACAAAATTTCATAAGAAACCACTTGAGCTAAACCACGAACCGCCCCTAATAAACAGTACTTAGAATTTCTACCTCATCCAGAACCTAAAATACAATAAACTTTAACACTTCTTATACACATAAATAAAATAAAACCATATCAAAACAATTTATTGGAACTTAAAAATGGAAATAAAGATCAAACTAAAAATAAAAAAATAACAGAAAAAACAGGACTAATATAAAAAAATAGCTCTTTTCTTTTTAATACCAACCCCATTCTCTTAAATAATAACTTTAAAGCATCAGCTAATGGAGTAAATAATCCTAAAAATCCAACCTTTTTTGGCCCCTTTCGTAATTGAATGTACCTCATTAACTTACGTTCAAACATAGTAAAATAAAGAACCGCAACCAAAACTCTAACAATTACTAAAATAAATTTTATAACAAACATTAATATAAAATATTTTATTTAAAGAGAAAAATAATTTTCTTCCAATTAGACGTAAACTAATTATACTTTTATATAATTACTTTAAAAATTAAATTAACATTTATAAATTTAAACCAATACTTTCTTCCATATATTGAGAAGCTAACAAAGAGAATACAAAACCTTGAATAAAAGATATAAAAAAATCAAATAATAAATATAAACTTAAAAACAATAAAGCTAAAAATAAAATAAAAATAGAAGAAATAGAACCACAAGAACCTCCAACCATTCCTAATAAAATATGACCAGTGCTCATTTTTACAGATAACCGTAAAGAAAGAGTTAAAAATCGAATAAACATTCTTAAAATTTCAACTAAACATAAAAACACACCTAAACCCAAAGGAGAAGAACTAGGAACAAAATGACTAAAATAAGAAACAACATTTTGGCTTATACCTATCATTGCAACTATCAATCATACCTCTAAAGATATTACTAAATTAGCCAATAAATGACACCTCATTCCAAAGGAATAAGGAAATAAACCAGAAACATTTTGAAAAAAAAAATATCCAAAAAATAAATAAATACAAATAAACAAAAACTTATCCGAATTTAAACGATCAACTCACGAATTTAAATAAACAAAACTAAATAAGAATTTTAAATTAGAAAAACAAAAATAAGAAAGTAAAAATATACACAAAAGATTTAAAGAAAAGAATCAAGAAATACTAAATATTTTAAGAACAGAAAATTTAGAATAATAAAAATCAACAGAAGAAAAAATATCAAAAGCCATAAATATTTTATATAAACATTGAGAGAATGATTTTAAAAGATTTTTCCCTAGATTTAAATTAAGAATTTAATACTTAAACAAAAGATTTCAATGTTTTTTTTTAAAAGTAAAAAAGAAACTTTTATTTCTTAAATAATTCTACTAATTCCATGAAAATCAAAATTTCATATGCATAAACACTCAAAAAAAATATGGAGAGAAATATTTTCCCTAAAGTTTACTATATCGGAGTAACCTACAAACACGCAGTCCTCATATAATTAACAAAATCTTTTAAAGCTCTTGAAATAATTAAATATTTCATTTTTTGATTTGCAATCAAACTTATTGATAAAAATATAATAAAAAACTTAAGGAATAATAGACGTATATCAATATACTACTACAAATAAAAATAATCAAACAACATCTACAAAATGTCAATATCAAGCAGTAATTTCAAAAGAAACATGTTGTTCGGAAGAAAATTCAACTGTATAATTTAAACGAAGAAACCAATAAAACAATAATAATAAACCGATAATTACATGAAACCCATGAAAACCAGTTAACATAAAAAAAACTCTACCATAAACACTAGAATTTATAGAAAATCTAGTAAACATATACTCTTCTAACTGAAAATCTAAAAACAATAATCCATACAACACAGTAACATATCAAGAAACTATTAATCAATTACGCTTTCCTTTATTTACAATAATTTGATGACAAGCAGTAATTCTAACACCAGAAGATAATAAATATACAGTATTTAATAATGGAATTGCAAAAGGATCTAACACAAAACTAGGACAACCATAAGGAGGTCAAGTTCCTATAGAAACAGAAGGAGATCAACAATTATGAAAATAGCTTCAAAAAAAACTAAAAAAAAATAAAACTTCAGAAGTAATAAAAAGCAACATTCCCAAACGTAAACCCTTGCTAACAACTCTAGAATGCCTACCAACAGAAGATTCATATTCAACTTTTCCAAACCACAATAACAATACAAATATAAAAAAAATAAAAAATAAAAAAAATAAAAAATAAGAATTATAATGCAAACCAAAAACACCAAAAAAAAAAACAGAACCTAATAATAATGACACAAAAAAAGGAAAAGGACTCAAACCAACTAAATGAAAAGGAGTAAACATTTTTATTATATAATCTAGAAAACAAATAACTTGTTTTTGTTTCGAGTCGAAATCGAATCCTTCAAATCAGGTCTCTAAACAAAATTAACATATTATTAATGTAATTAAATGCTATCTTCCAATTGACAATTAGATATTTTTATAAAACTAAATTTTAAAATAAATAAAAAGTAAGAAGACATTAATTTAAAAATTCTCCACAATATGTTTTCAAAACAAATAGTTCCTAAAAGGAAATTACTTCAAATAAATACTAACAACACACTAAAAAAAACAAAACTTAAACCCAACATATAAAGTCATTTTAAAAAAAAAAAATTATTAATTATTCATTTCCATCTCAAAAAAAACAAATTATCAAAATATTTAATAAAAGAAAATACTAAAATTCCCTTATCCAACAATCTATAAAAAAAATTTCCAATAGAATAAAAAACTCTTAAACTAAAAGTTAAACAATTAAGATAAAACATTTTTCTTATATAACCAAAAAAAGGCAAATAAACTAAATACTTATATCATCTTTGATAAAATAATATTCTCAATAAACCACAAATAAAAATAAAAAATACTAAATCTACAGAAGATCCTAAATTTAATCATATTGGACTATAAAAAGATAATCAATAACCTAAAAATAAAATACAATAATATAATACAAAACTAGAATAAACAGAAGAATTAAAATTTAAACCAAACTTTAAACTTATATTATTACTAAAACATAAAATATAAAATAATCGAAAAGAATAAAAAGCTGTTAATATCAAAGAAAAAAAAAAACAAAAACAAGAAATATAATTTACATAAAAAAAAGAAACTATATTTACAATTAATTCCTTTATAAAAAATCCAGCTAAAAATGGAAAACCACATAAAGAAAATAAACTGAAAAATAAATTAAAACAAGAAAAAGGACGAAAAAAACCTATTCCTCTTAATTGACGAACATCTTGATAATGATTAAAAGAACCAATTAAATCACCAACAGAAATAAAAAGTAAAGCCTTAAAAATAGCATGAACCATAATATAAAAAAAACAAAAATCAGAAAACCCATAACCTAAAATAAAACTCATAAAACCTAACTGCCTTATAGTAGAATAAGCCACAATCTTCTTAGAATTATAATCTAAACAAGCACCTAAACTTCCAATAAATAAAGTTCATAATCCAAAATTATGTATAAAAAACAAAAAATCTGGTGTATAAGTATATCTAAAACGAAACATAAAGTATAAACCAGCAGTAACTAAAGTAGAAGAATGAACTAAAGCAGAAACAGGTGTAGGAGCAGCCATTGCATCTGGTAACCAACTTCTAAAAGGAAAATGAGCACTCTTAGTAAAAGCGACTAATAATAAAAAAAAAATAGAAAAAAAAAAAACCTTATCAAAATATAAAAAATTAAAATGCCCCTGACTCAACAAAAAACATAAAGTTACTAATAAAAAAGCATCTCCTAAACGATTAGTTAAAAAAGTCTTTATTCTAGATCCCCGACTAACAGAACAACCATACCAAGAAACTAATATAAAACTAGAAAACCCTAATCCATCTCACCCTAATAAAAAAGAAATAAAATTAGGAGACACTATTAAAACCATCATAAAAAAAACAAAAATATTTAAAGTTAATATAAAACGAATTAATTTTAACTCTTCTTTCATATATCTCAAAGAAAAAAAATGTACCCTACCAACTATACAAGAAAGAACAAATAAATATATTAAACTATAATAATCTAAAAAAAACCAAAAATGAAAATAATCCAAACTTAATAAATTTCCTAGATTTATTATTAAAACTAAAGGAAATTTCAAAAAAGAAAAACAAAATAACAAAAAAATAGAGAATGAAAAATAAAACCAACCCAAAAACTTTATATATAACATTTTAAAAAAAAATTAAATTACTATCCCTATTGGACGTAAAGCACCCTTTACTCTACTACTAATAATTCTAACCAAAAATAATATAAAAATCAAATAAAAACCCAATAAAATTATAAAATAGACATTTGAAGATTGAAACAACAAATATGAATTTTCTTCTAATCTTCTAACAATATAACCAAAAAAAGAAAATATATTTAATTGGAAACACATAAGAATAAAAAAAAAAAACAAAAAAAATAATATATAAGGGTTAAAAAAAGATAATTTTAATCCCATTTTTGGATTAGATTTTAATGAAAGAATATAAAAAAAAAGAACCAAAACACCTCCAACATAAATTAAAAAAAACAAAAAAGAATATCATAACAAGTTAAAAATTCTTAAAAACAATGCTACTAAAAAACAAAATAATAAAATGAAAACTCCAAAAAAAAAAGTTCTAGAAGAAACCTGAATAAACAACAACAAAAAAATCATTAAAATTAAAAAAACAACTACTAATCTAATTTTTATTAAAAAATATAAGTTAATTTTTATTAAAATTACTATAAAATAGAAAGTCTTATATGCTTAATTACACTAAACTTATTAAATTTTTAACACAATACTATAAACTATTTTATTCTAAATTATTATTCTTTATTTGAACTTCAAAATCTGAAGGCTTCTTTAAAGAATCAAAAGATAAAGTAAAATTATTTATATTAAAACTCTTAAAGGAATCCCCTAACCAAGTCAAAGACGTACTTTTATTCAAATGAAATGGTAACGGAGAAACTAATAAAGATCACTCAGCTCTTGTATTATACCCAGCTCTATAAATATATGGATTTTGATTTATTAATCTACTCATTATAATATACATAAAAAAAAAAACTCCAAAAATAGAAATTATTGATCCTTTTCTAGAAATTTTATTTCAAAAAGAATAATCATCAGCAAAATCAACATAACGACGAGGCATTCCATTTAAACCCATAAAATGTTGAGGAAAAAAAGTCATATTCACCCCAATAAACATAATCCAAAAATGCCCAAACAATAAATAAGGATTCATAGTACAACCCGTAAATAACGGCCATCAATGAATAAAACCAGCAAAAATAGCAAAAACAGCACCCAAAGACAAAACATAATGAAAATGAGCAACAACATAATAAGTATCATGAAGGCTAACATCTACCCTCGCATTAGATAAAATAACTCCAGTTAACCCACCAATAGAAAATAAAGTAATAAACCCAAAACATCATAATAATGGAATAGCATCAGGAATAAAATTTCAACGGGAACCAAAAATAGAAGCTAATCAACTAAAAACCTTAATTCCAGTAGGAACTCCAATAATCATTGTCACTCCAGTAAAATAAGCACGAGTATCAAAATCTATTCCACTAGTATACATATGATGAGCTCACACAATAAATCCTAAAAAACCAATACATAACATAGAATAAACCATTCCTAAATGACCAAACGCATTATTCTTTCTTCTATAAAACAATAATATATGAGAAACCATTCCAAATCCTGGTAATATTAATATATAAACTTCAGGATGACCAAAAAATCAAAAAATATGTTGAAAAAGTAATGGGTCTCCTCCTCCACCAGGATCAAAAAAAGATGTTTTAAAATGACGATCAACTATTAACATAGTCAAACCTCCAGCTAAAACAGGTAATGCCAAAAGTAATAAAACAGTGGTAATTAAAATTGATCAAACAAACAAAGAAACTTTTACCAAAACCAACTTATTTAACATGTTTAAAATAGTAGCAATAAATTTTATAGATCCTAAAATTGAACTAGCACCAGCAATATGTAAAGAAAAAATAGTTAAATCCATTCCACCTCCACTATGAAATAAATATGCACTTAATGGCGGATATAATGTTCAACCAGTTCCTACCCCACCTTGTATTAACCTAGAAACAATTAAAAAATATAATGAAGGAATTAATAACCAAAAACTTAAATTATTAGCACGAGGAAAAGCCATATCAGGAGAACCTAACATTAAAGGAACTAACCAATTACCGAACCCACCTATCATCACCGGCATAACAAAAAAAAAAATCATTACTAAACCATGACTAGTAATCAAATAATTATAAAATATTGGATTACCAAAAAACATACCAGGAGAAGAAACCTCTAAACGAATTAACATTCTCAAACAAGAACCCATTAATCCACTACCAATACCTAAAATAAAATACAAAGTTCCAATATCCTTATGATTTGTAGACATAAATCAACGATAAAAAGAATAAGAATAACAAATTTTTCTATAATGATTTAAAGTTTTTCTAAACTTATTTAACAACATTTTCAACCCAAGAAAAAAAAAATTCATCAT